GTATGTATTACTATACGTAATAGCTGTATTAAGATTATAATTACTAATAGTGTAGCTAATAATATTGAATATTTGATAAATCAACAAAACAATATAAAGAGAATATTCATTCGAGGGGATATAAATGGACTCGATGGAATTTTAGGAAAAAGATCTTTTAGATCTCTTTCCTTTTTTTACTTCCCGGTTTGTTACAACTCCCTAATACCTCTAAGATCTCTAAGATCTTAAGCTTTTTTTGACTATTCCTATCTAGATCGTATATATCCGATATATTATTTATATAATTTTAATAAATTTGAATACATATTTATAATTTATATAAGATTGATATATTATGTTATGCTCTCGAATATGTTTTCGAAACAGATTAGGCATAAGCGGATTTTCCATATATTTATTGTGTATTAAGCTAAAAAAGCCTATTTCAAAAACTAGTCAATGATGACCCTCCATGGATTCGCCTATATAAGCCGCAGCTAAAGTTGCAAAAATAAGAGCTTGAATACCGCTTGTAAATAATCCAAGTAACATAACAGGTATGGGAACCACTAAAGGTACTAAAGAAACAAGAACAACAACTACTAATTCATCAGCTAATATATTTCCGAAAAGTCGAAAACTAAGTGATAGGGGTTTTGTGAAATCCTCTAAGATGTTAATGGGTAAAAGGATTGGAGTTGGTTGAATGTATTTACCGAAATAACCTAATCCCTTTTTGGTAAGACCCGCATAGAAATATGCTAATGACGTGAGTAAAGCTAAAGCAACAGTAGTATTTATATCATTTGTGGGTGCGGCTAATTCCCCATGAGGTAACTGTATGATTTTCCAAGGTAAAAGAGCACCTGACCAATTCGAAACAAAAATAAATAGAAACAAAGTTCCAATAAAGGAAACCCATGGACCATATTCTTCTCCAATCTGAGTTTTGCTCACGTCTCGAATGAATTCAAGGACATATTCGAAGAAATTCTGACTGTTAGTAGGAATCATTTGTGGATTACGAACAGCTATAACGGCCGAGCCCAATAAGATAGCAATTACAACCCAAGAAGTAATAAGTACTTGAGCATGGACTTGAAAACCAACTATTCGCCAATAGAAATGTTGGCCGACTTCCACACCAGATATATCGTATAACCCTTTTAGTGTGTTGCTAGAACATAATAAAACATTCATATTGCCCTCTGAAAGAAATAGAACTTTTAAAAAAAATTATTTTGATTCAACCATCGATTTTTCGACTTGCCTATTTGAATTATATATTTTGGATATCAACTAATCACATAATACCCCTAGTTACTTGTATCTCTTTTGTGCAATTAAGGAATGATAACCGATTTCATAAATCTATGGAGTTCCCAAAATAATTTATTTATCTTATTATTAATCACGTATTTCGGATATAGCTAGAACGACCCTCACAAATTGCAAATACTAATTTGTTAAGAATTAATCGGATTGAAGCTATAGCGTCATCATTTGCTGGAATCGAAATATCCGCAAGATCAGGGTCACAATTTGTATCGATTAAACAAATCGTTGGAATTCCCAAAATGATACATTCTCGAAGAGCCGTATATTCTTCTTGCTGATCAACGATTATTACAAGATCGGGTAGTCCAGTCATATATTTAATCCCGCCCAGATATGTTTGCAAGTGAGATAATTGTCTCTTCAACATAGCCGAATCTCGTTTCGGAAGACGGTTGAGTCTCCCCGTCTTTTGTTCCGTTCTCAAGTCCCTGAACTTATGAAGTATCGTTTCCGTAGTATACCAATTCGTTAACATACCACCTAGCCATTTTTTATTAACATAATGACAACGAGCCCTTATTGCAGCCCGCGCTACTGAATCAGCTGCTTTTTTTTTGGTACCAACAATTAAAAATTGGTTTCCTTTACTTGCTGCATCAAAAACTAAATCACAAGCTTCTGATAAAAAACGAGCGGTTCTAATAAGATTTATAATATGAATACCTTTACGCTTTGAAGAGATATAAGGTGCCATTCTAGGATTCCATTTACTAGTACCATGACCAAAATGAACTCCTGCTTCCATCATCTCTTCCAAATTGATGTTCCAATATCTTCTTGTCATTTCTCTCCCCACACTTCGTCTCTTTTTTTTTTAAAAAAAGAGGAGGTACCTTGAAATAGAAATAAATAATTGTTCCGATGGAACCTTCTTTTTTCCCTCGAACGGATATTAGCCGCTGATACACGATTCAAACCATTAATTTCTCTCTATTTTATTTGTTATTATCTTTATTACTATTCGCAAATAAAAAAAAATGACAGCAAATAGTTAGGAATCCTCTCCTAGGAATCATCAAATCCTCGCAATGATTGTTTGGGTGTATCGTGTAAATTCTTTGAAATGAAAAAATCAAATAATTCTCTGTGGTGTAACAACATATCTCTCAGTTCCATCTCGAATAAGTTATTCTTTTTGGTTTTCCAAGAAATGTTGTTAGGTTGCCTTGAATGTTGCACTAATCCTTTGAATCCAGTACCAACGGGTATCATCCCCCCTAGAACAACGTTTTCTTTCAAACCTTTCAACCAATCGATACGACCTCGGAGAGCGGCTTTTGCTAAAACCCGAGCAGTTTCTTGAAAACTTGCTTCTGATATGAAACTTTGAGTATTTAGAGATGCTTTCGTTATTCCCAGCAAGATGGCACGGTAACAGATCGCTTCTTCCAAAGCACGCCCTGTTCGTTCCGCCCGCAACAATTCAATTAGTTCTCCGGGTGAAAAAACATTAGACATTCTATCTTCTGAAACCAACACTTTTGATGTTATTTGACGCACAATAATCTCTATATGTCGATTATGAATCTGCACCCCCTGAGATCGATAAACTTTTTGGATCTTATTAACCAAAGAGATACGACTTTGCACTATAGTTAACTCAGCACCAATCAAGAATTCCCAAGGAATTCCAAGAATTTTTGCTATACGCTCGTTCCAACCCTCAATCCTCTTTTCTAGGTTCATCGATATTGAATCAATCGAACGAACTTCTAACACCTGTTCCACTTTTGGAAGACCCTGCGTTATATCTCCAGATCTCGATTTTTCATATGTAAATGTAACTAATGTATCCCCCTCATAAAGTATTTCTCCATAAGGGCCATGAACAGTTGCTCCCGGAGTGGCCAAATAGGGTTTAGCTGATCTTATTACTACAGAGTCAATTTGAACAATTAAAACTTGACCCGATTTTAGGTGCGGTCCTTTTTTGGCTATACATACATTTTCACAAATAAACTGACCAAGGCTCATTATTGTAGATGTTTCTTCACAATAATTATGATGGAGAAAATACCAATCAAAATTGAATGGATTCAAGACCGTGTTACTGCATGGATCGGGATTATAAATCCTACCATTTTCGTCCATTAAATAATATTTAAGTACTTGAAAAGTCTGTTTTAAATTGTCAAGTTGTAAATATTTAGTTACCGAGATCCGATTATAAGTTATTAAATGGTAAAATGAATAAAAATTCACAATTTGAGGGGCTCTTCCTAATCCTAAAGGACCCAAAGAATTCCTAATTGGAATTAGAGTATCTCTTTTCATCGATTCTTTTTTTATTACATTGTAATATTTTGCATCGTTGAATGGACCCATTTGAAAACAATTAGATGATGATAAAATTATCAAAGATTGGGATTCCTTTTTCCTATTCAACAACGTACGAATAGTTACTTGATTTTGACTAAGTGATTGTTGAATCCTTGCCCCAGAATAAATAGAATAAAATGGATTGATATTGTTGGGATCTGACCTGTCATCAAAGATCAATCCCGAACCTGACGGATCTTTCCTTTTTCTGATATACGAAATGTAGGATTTTACTAAATAGATTCGCAGGAAATCTCGACTCAGACCATTTGTATTTACTTCAACAAAAGAAGCGCGAGCTTCTTCGACAGAAGAACTTTTTTTGTCTTGGTCCCAATTCAACAATAAACAAGTCCGAACTAATTGAATACTTGTTCCATAAATCTCCCGAATTGGTTTTCCGTTTCCATAAAGGATATAATTAACAACTCTAAGTCCCAGATTATCCCTTTCGTGCAACAGATCCTGGGGGAAAAATGTTACGAAATTTATACCATCTGCTATTTCATATATGATTACGGGTCGAGCCAAAACAAAATACTTTTTCTTGTTAGGTGTGACGCATTGGGCATAGATCCACTTTTTCAATTTTTTTTTTGATTCCTTAGCATTTTTTTTTGCCGGTCCCAGTGGTATAAAGATACCACTGTGTCGGGATATCTTACCCATCTTTCGAGGAAAATGGATATCTCCAGAAAATATTTTAACTTCAATCCTTTTTTTTTTTCTCTCCACTCGGACCAATCCGCCCGCTTGGCTTCTTGTATTTAAAGTAATTCGTGTATCTACTCCAATGATACTATTGTTTTGTACCATTATAGAAGAAGATTCGGGCAAAATATGTACTTCTTCGGGAATGAAAAAAAATCGATCTATTTTCATTTGGTATTTTGGCTTAAATTCTTTGAGTCCTCGATACTCAATCAAATCCTCTTTTTTGAGGATTGAATGCGCCCCTATAGGCACATATTTAATTCCTGAATTCTTTCTTCTGTATTGAGGATCATCAAAATAAGCAAGAATAGTATTCTTGCGAAAAATACCATTTAGGGGGATGGGTATTTTAATCGAAATACCAGAAGGGGACATTAGCTCTTTTTCTCGTTCTTGAATCGATTGTAATGGAATGATGAATCTATTTCTTCGTCTCTTTGCCAATAAATCAGAATTTTCGTAGAGAATAGCAGGATATATGAGATTACAGCGCCCCGTATATATGATTCGATTAAATTTTGAATAATCCGGAATTCCGCTTTTGTTTTTTTTACCAAAAAGATCTGAACTAAATAATTTTTTTCTTACTTGATCATTATTTACTGAAAGACTAGAAATAGATCTTCTTTCAACAGAAAGAGAATGAACGTTAATTTGATCTTGATCCTTTTGAAGCGAAAAAGGGACTACACTAGAGAGGCACGAACCTCCTGATAATATCCATAAATGACTTGTTTTTGGTAAGAGATGGACACTGCTGTATGTAAATTTCGGCGCATGGTATACATGGGTACTCCAGTGCATTTCTCCCTCTGAGTCAGAATAAATATGTTTTCGAATCCTTTCTTTTAAAAAAAAAGTATGTGTTCCTGCGCGAATCTCAGCAATAACTTGTTCTGATTGTACATATTGATCATTTTGGACTAAAAGAAAACTTTTTGGTGGAATAGACACATTGTGTATAATATCATCACTCTCAATAATTACATACAAGTCTATATAACATAGAAAAGCGGGATGCCCATGACGTGTACGTGTGGGATGAACTAAATCTTCATTGAATCTTATTTTTCCATTAGAAGGGGCTCGTACATGTTTTGTAGTACCCCCTGTGAATACTCCGCCGGTATGAAAAGTTCTTAATGTTAGTTGAGTACCCGGTTCTCCAATAGATTGACCCGCAATAATACCTACAGCTTCTCCCAACTCGACCAGGTCGCCATGAGTAGTACTTCGGCCATAACATAATCGGCAGATCCAAGATGTACTCCTACAAGTAAAGGGAGTTCTAATAGATATTGTTTGTGTTTGAAAGGTTATGAATCGATTGACAAGTCCAATCCCAATATCTTGATTTCTAACGGCAATACATCGAGGGCCCATATATATATCATCCGCTAATACACGACCCATTAATGTTTGGATCAAAATTCTTTCCGGCATCATTCCATTTCGAGGACTCACAGAAATACCTCGGATGGTACCACAATCTGTTCTACGTACAACAATGTGTTGAACTACTTCAACAAGTCTGCGCGTAAGATACCCAGCATCTGATGTTCGTACAGCGGTATCTACAACTCCTTTGCGGGCTCCGTAGCAAGAAATGATATATTCTGTTAAAGACAGTCCTTCACGTAAATTGCTTTGAATGGGTAAATCAATCATTTGTCCTTGTGGATCTGACATTAATCCTCTCATACCTACTAATTGATGTACTTGAGATGCATTTCCTCTAGCTCCCGAAAACGACATTATATGTACTGGATTAAAAGGATCAGTCATCCTAAAATTAGGATTCATTTCTTGTCGCAAATATTCACTTGTAGCATACCATATCTCAATCGATTGTCGTAATTTTTCTACTGCGTGTACATTTCCATAATGATAGTGTTTTTCCAAAACCAAACTTTGTTTTTCCGCATCTTGGACTAACCATCCCTTAGAAGGTATTGTTAAAAGATCATCAATTCCTAATGAAATAGATGTAGCGGTGGCTTGCTGGAACCCCAGGGTCTTTACTTGATCCAGTATATGTGATGTATATGCCATTCCGAAGTGATCCATTAATCTGCTAATAAGTCGTTTAATGGCAGTTCCGTCTATCACTTTATTGTGAAAGACCAGATTGGTCCGTTCTGCCATAAGTACCTCCATATTCTGCTGAGTGGGGTTCGACAATGGGTTTGAGTCAATGATTGGAAAATATCCTTTTCTCGATTTCCATTCGCGTAGAAATTCAGGACCATAGGTCCTAATTGAACCAGGGAGACCCTAATTCATATCGGTGTCATAGAATGACTTAGCTTAAATATTAAATACTGTATGAACAGGTACGGCAAAACCCTTGTATAGCTTCTTCAATTTCGCGATAAAGGGAAATATGACCAACAGTGGTTCGAATGTATATACAAAGAATTTCTTTTTTTATACTTCTTACTAATAGGCAGTGCTCATAAATCTCATGATAGGTACCCAAAGATTCATAGTGAACTTCGATAGGAGCTTCTCGTGAAGCAATAACGCGTTGATCTAGTTGCCACCGGAGCCACAAAGGATTATCTAAATTGATTCTTTTCTGACGATAAGCTCCAATGGCATCATAGGAATTACAAAAAAAGGGTTCTTTTTCTTTCGTATACTTATAATTATTGTCGTAAATTTTTTTATTTTGATAATTTATGCGATTCCATGGATTATACCTATTTGCACAAATACCTCGGCGAGTCCCGCTCGTTAATACATAGAGCCCAATAAGCATATCTTGGGTTGGTAGGGCAATGGGATCTCCAATAGCTGGAGACAAGAGATTCATATGAGAAAACATAAGTAAACGAGCCTCCGCTTGAGCCTCCAAAGATAAAGGTACATGAACCGCCATTTGATCTCCATCAAAATCTGCATTGAACCCCTTACAAACTAATGGATGTAAACAAATAGCGCGCCCTTCCACCAAAATTGGTTGGAATGCCTGTATACCTAATCTATGCAGGGTAGGCGCTCGATTCAGCAATACGGGGTGCCCCTGCATAACTTCCTGAAGTATTTCCCATATAATCGATTCTTTTTCTCGAATTTTACTCTTAGCAACTCCTATGTTCGAAGCAAGCTGTTGTCTAATTAGACCCCGAATTACAAATGGCTGGA